CGTGCACCTTCCTAGTTATAGTTATATCGTTATAAAGAATAAAGTGCAGCTGGTTAGATCCAGCTTATTCTTGAAATAAACAACGCGCACACACTCCCTTTCCAAAAAAAATCAATACACCAAGGACTACACTTAGATTTATTGGATTTGTTGCTAAAATATCGGTATTAAATCCGAAACTCCCGGCGAATGGCCAGTGACCCAAGGAAACGAAAGAATCGGTTACATTTTTCATATGATCTCCTCTTATAGATAGGACTAAACAGGGTTATTTTTTGATTACTTCGCCCTTTTTTTTTTATTTATTTTTTTTTCTTATCTTACTTTCTTTATTGAATTTTATTATATTCATTTCTATTTCAATTTTTTTATTTCAAAGTTCCAAATAAAAAAAATACTTAATTATTAAGAATTTGTTCCCAGATCTCATATTCAATTGCGAAATACCTCATTTGTTGCAACGCTTCCTAAACTCAAAAAAGGTTCCATTAGACTGAGAACGGGAAGGAAGAAAGCGAGTGGATCCGCTAATTCCTGATCCTCAAATTAGTCCTTCCCACGGGGTATTATCTCAATCAACAAATAAGTTAAAGTTATTGTAGGAGTGAAATCTGGATATAATTAAAAAAATCAATCGGGAAATCCAAGGTAATAAAATAAGAAAGACAAAACAAAGACTTTCACATTTCGAGGATTAAACAAAAGGATTTGCAAATAAAAGCGCTAATGCCACGACCAGTCCATAAATTGTTAAAGCTTCCATAAAAGCCAGACTAAGCAATAAAGTACCTCGTATTTTACCCTCTGCCTCTGGTTGTCTCGCGATACCTTCTACGGCTTGGCCTGCAGCAGTACCTTGACCAACTCCAGGTCCAATAGAAGCTAGCCCTACAGCCAATCCAGCAGCAATAACGGAAGCAGCAGAAATCAGTGGATTCATGGTAAGCTCCTCGCATAAAAATAAAGAAATGGTTAATGATACAAGCAATCAATGAATTATGCCTTATTATTCCATTACATTACTAAAATCCATCCAGTCGAAATAACTATGAACTAAAAAAAGTAATGAGATTATTGAATGAGCAGAACTGCTTCGATTTCGCATTTTTAGTTCTTATCCGTGGAGTCTTTATCAATCAATCCATAATCAATCCACATAATCAATCCATAAGGACCTAGTTCTTCTATTTCCTTATTTATTTGTTCCGAACCATTCTTTCAATTCTGCACTCTTTCTCTTCTATATGCTTGATTTCATCTGTTTATTTATTTGACCCAGACGAAACGTAAGGACTTCTATTGTAATTCCTATCTAAATTCACGGTGGGGTCGGAAAGTCAATAAGATATATGAATAGCTCATATATATATATAACTAGTAAATATCTAATATCACATATACATGGCTTTCTTCCATAACGTAAACCAAAAATGCACATCTTATATTCAACCCGATTCTAGAATCATTCTTTGAAACATACGGAAGAGTTGGCTTATAGCCATTAAAAAAATGACATATCCCTAGTTCGACCCCACCCCTAGCCCATTTTTTATGAATCTCATTTGTAAATTATTGGTTTTCTTTGAATGAAATCAAACGAAATGGGAATAGTTCAATAGAACATTTTTTTTTTTTTTTTACCGCCCATACATTGCGTTGAGATAAATAAAAAAGCATATTTTGAAAGATAGTCAAGTCAATGATGACCCTCCATGGATTCCCCTATATAAGCCGCGGCTAAAGTTGCGAAAATAAGAGCTTGAATACCACTTGTAAATAATCCAAGGAACATGACAGGTATAGGAACTACTGAAGGTACTAAAGAAACAAGAACAACAACTACTAATTCATCAGCCAATATATTACCAAAAAGTCGAAAACTTAGTGATAAGGGTTTTGTGAAATCTTCTAGGATGTTAATTGGTAAAAGTATTGGAGTTGGTTGAATATATTTACCGAAATAACCCAATCCTTTTTTTGTAAGACCCGCATAGAAATATGCTACTGACGTAGGTAAAGCTAAAGCAACAGTAGTATTTATATCATTCGTGGGTGCGGCTAACTCCCCATGAGGTAACTGTATGATTTTCCAAGGTAAAAGAGCCCCTGACCAGTTGGAAACAAAAATAAATAAGAACATAGTTCCAATAAAAGGAACCCAAGGACCGTATTCTTCTCCAATTTGAGTTTTGCTCAAGTCTCGAATAAATTCAAGGACATATTCGAAAAAATTCTGACCGTCGGTCGGAATAGTTTGTGGATTCCGAACAACTATAGTAGCGGAACCTAATAAGATAGCAATTACGAACCAAGAAGTAATAAGTACTTGGGCATGGACTTGGAAACCTCCTATTTGCCAATAGAAATGCTGACCCACTTCTACACCGGATATATCGTATAAACTTTTCAGTGTATTGATGGAACATGGTAGAACATTCATATTGCCCTCTGACAGAAATAGAACTTAAAAAGGAATTATTTTGATTCAACCATTTCTTTA